AAAAAAGACCATTATTATGAATTTTATCCTTTATTTGGTCCTTATTAGGTTCAACCTTAATATTTTTATTAATTTTATACAAAAATTTTCTATCTTTATTTTTTTCCATATATATAATATCGCTTTTTCCTAAATAATTCTTGCTAGGAATATTCTTGAGTATGCTAAAAAATTTTTCTTTATTTCTGGTGGAATTTTCTTGGTTATTATTTGTTTCTAATGATGATCTATAAATATAGTAGTTATTTTTAGTTTCAGAATGAATATATTTATATGATAAAAGATCATATCTATAGTTTTTTTTTAAATTCTCCTCTTTATTTGGTAATAAATAGACTTTCGAATTTTGTTTTTTTTTTGAATCAAGTAATTGGTCTTTTTCAGAGGAATACCATTTGTTTAAATCTTTATTTTGAGACGGATGGCATTGGTTGATTCTATTTCGCCATTTTTTGGGGATTAATCTAGACGATGTAATCTGAGATAAATCGTATTGATAATGACCTCTTAACCAGTTTTTCCATGGATTCATTCCATAATTTGGAAGTTTATTATGTCTTAATTCGGAATGAAATATTCCTTGTCTTCCAAAAAAATCCTTTATTTCAGTCTTAATAAAAAAAGACGGTCCATTATATTGAAGAATAGATCTTAACTTATTGAAGTTAATAATCTGCGTTTGTGATAATTTGAAAAATACATATTTTTGTGACAAGTAAGATAAATCAAAAAAAATATCTGACTTCCGCTTACTATTTCTAAGATTATCAAAAGACCTTTTTATAGTCATAGACAAAATAAAGTCAATTTTATTTTGTTTTGTTTTATTACTCCTTTCTTGATTTGTTTCATTATTGTTAATGTATTTATCATTATCAAGAATTTTTTTTGTTGATTCGATAAAAAGTTGTAGAGGGATTCTGCGCATATTAATGATACATAGAAAGATATCTATGTATATTTTTTCAATGAAAAATTTAACTAATAATTCAATATTTTTTATTTTTAATATTTTCAAAATTTTTGGGGATGATTCTGCATTATTATTTTTCTTTTTTTTGATTCCTGGCGTTACTTTTTTTTTATTTTTTTTCATTATTTCTATTTCATTTCTGATTGTGTTTCTTCTATCAATCCTATGTTTCATTTCTTCTTCTGCCTGTGAATAATTTGTCCAACCTGTAGATCGAATTTGACTAAGTGATTCATGAATTATCTGATTGCTGATTATGGAATCCTTTTCTGTTTGAGTTTCACTTGATTCATATATTTCTCTCGGTATAAATAATGGAATTTTATTTCCTTTTAAAAGTTCTTTTATTATTTGTTTTATAAATAAAAATGCTTTTGCTTCTTTCTTTTTTATTTTTTTTAAAATTCTTCGAACTCTAAAATTTAATTTTCTGATTTCGAGTTTATAGTCTATATCTTTAAAAATGGGTTCAAAAAAGGAAGGTGTTTTTCGAGGAGGACCAAAAGGATGTTCCGTTTCCATTCCCAAAATTGTTAAAAAACAAGAATCAAAATCCTCTTGTTTCTTTAGATCTCTATCAGAATCATAGAGTCCTAGCTTAGATCTGTGCCAAGGTTTCAAATGAAAAGGATATAGGATTTTTATCTGAAAACCTCCTCTTAACCAATTTTTAGGAAATTTTGTTTTGGAGAATTGAAGACCATTAGAGCTGCATTTTAGATAAATTTCTCTATTCCAATCTTGGAAATCCTCATACCATTCCGGAGATTGCCGTAATAAAATACGGACAATATTCTTAGCTATTATCAATAAAGGTAATTTAATATATTTTCTAAAAGTTGATTGAGCTAGTAACAGAATACCTCTTGTTTTGTGTCCATGTGGAATGTTCTCCCAGAATTCCATTACGTCTTCCTGATTGTTTCTTTTTGGGGGGGATTGTTTATTTAAAATTTCGAATTCTGACTTTTTACCCAACCGATCTTTAATATTAAAAAAAAGTTTGATTAGGTCGGATATAGGAAAATCTTGCTTTTTTTCCAAAAAAAGCGGGGAATGAGGATTTCCTTGATACGGTCCCCAAATAACCAATTTACGCCTTTGAGCGCGCATAGATCCTTTGATTACGGATCGACGAAAATCTGGTTCTTCCAAATAACTTATAAAACCCAAATCTTTATTAAATTTTTTATCAATATTAGAATTATTTAAATTAGACTTCTTCAAAGTTTCTAAAGTTCGTGTCGAACGATTTAAAAAATCTATATGTTTAAATTTTCTTGTTCGAAGCTGGTGTCCCAGCCCTTGTATTATGCCTTGTTCTTTTCGTCGTTTTTTAAAATTTTGGTGTAACTCGTTGATTAATTTGTATGACCATCGAAGGGGTTTTTTACGGATTTCGTTTATTCCACTAGATTTTTTTTTACCTCTAAGGTTAGCTATAAGTGCGTTCAATAAAAAAATTAACCGATTATTTGAATCAATTTTGGCTTGCAATTGGTTTTTTTCTGATTTTTCTATTTTCTG